GGGACAGGTGGATCATTTATGATGAGGATGAGCTTGAAGAGTCGGAGTTCTTGCAGAGTGGAACCGTGCCGTACCCGGCACGAGCTAGATCTTTCAACGAACAGGGCTTTTTTGCACTAACCCGATTCATTTGGGACCCTGCAGATCCAATCTTTTTCGTATTCCAAGATGAGGATGAGCTCCCTGTCTCTGTGTTTTCAAATCGAGAATTCTTTGCAGATGAAGAGATAGAGCTTTTAATTTCCAAAAAGGATCCTTCTAAATATTTCAAGGTAAGCTGGTTTATCCATAATCTGAAAGAGAAAGACAAGCACTTTGAATTGTTGATTAATCGCCAGAGATGGCTTAGAACCAATAGTTCATTATTTAAATCGAATGAACGTTTCCGTTATATTACTCTATCCGAGAGTTATCAGTATTTATTAAATCTGTTCCTATCTAACGGAACACTATTGGATCAAATGACAAAGACATTGTTGAGAAAAGGATGGATTTTCCCGGATGAAATGAAAATTGGAAAATAAAAAATACGCATGTCTGATGAAATGGTTGTTGCTATCTGCTCCAATAACGAATCATTGGTTTGACTGAATAACTAAATAAAATACCAAGATCTCGGATCGATATTTATATATCAATATCGATCGATCCGAGATCTTGCAATTGCTCATTCAATGAGCATTCTCAATATTATGCCTTGAAGAGGACTCGAACCTCCACGCTCTTTAGCACGAGATTTTGAGTCTCGCGTGTCTACCATTTCACCACCAAGGCATCTTGAGAGTGATTCGTATTCCATGAATATGATATCTATCTAGTGTGAGGAATATACCACAAAGGTGGAGTGTTGGAGTCTTTCTATTGATCGGTCATATAGTAAATAAATAGAACTAAAATAATCTAAAAAAATCATATAGTAAATATCACTTCAATTTTTTAACAAAATTACAATACAAAACAAAAGGAGGTTTGTTTGTCATGATTTTTCAATCTTTTTCACTAGGTAATCTAGCATCCTTATACATGAGGATAATGAATTCGGTCGTTGTGGTCGGACTCTATTATGGATTTCTGACCACGTTTTCCATAGGGCCCTCTTATTGCCTACTTTTCCAAGCTCATATTAAAGTTATAGAAGAAGGAGAAAAAGCAATCGATAAGGAGGTAGCAGCAGCAACTGGTTTAATTATGGGACAGCTCGTGATGTTCATATCGATCTATTATACGCCTCTGCATCTAGCATTGGGTAGACCGCATACAATAACTTTCCTAGTTCTATCCTCTTTAGTCCTTCTTTTCCACTGGTACAATTCCGAAGACTTTTACGGTAAACGTAAACATCAATCTACTAGGAAAAATTCAATGCGTAATCCCAGCATTCAATGTATATACCTGATTAATCTCATTTATCAATTATTGAACCATTTATTTTTCCCAAGTTCAATGTTAGCCAGATTAGTCACCATTTATATGTTTCGATACAACAACAAGATGTTATTTGTAACAAGTAGTTTTGTTGGTTGGTTAATTGGTCACATTTTATTCATGAAATGGGTCAAATTCGTATTAGACTGGATAGATCAAAATTATTCCGTTAGAGCGAATAGGTACATTCTATCTAACAAGTACCTTTTCTATGTGTTTCGATTTTATCAGGATTTTATCTTCGATTTTAAAAAATCTATGAATCGAGTCAGTAGTATTCTCGTTTTGTTTATCTGTCTCTGCACTTTCGGCAGAACGTCGTCACCTTTTTTGACTCATAAAATAATGCAGCAAGGAATACCAGAAGAAAAACATGTTGAACGAGAAAAGACTTCCGAAGAGGGATTCACCGCAAAAGATCCTTCTCCCTCCCTTTTTAAACTTTTTCAAGAAGCATACTATAAAAATATCCCAACTTCTTTTTCTGGGAATCAAGATATTTCGAAGTTAGAAATACTTAAAGAAGACAGTAAAATCTCCTTATGGGTTGAAAAACCCCTTCTTATTTCTATTCTTTTCGACTATAACCGTTGGAATCGTCCAACGCGATATATAAAAAACAAGCGATTAGAAAATGCGGTAAGAAATGAAATGTCACAATTTTATTTTTCTACATGTCAAAATGATGGAAAAGAACGAATTTCTTTTTCATATCCACCTAGTTTAGCCCTTTTCCGGGAAATGATACAAAGAAAGATTTCTGTTTTTGCAACACAAAACTATGATAAACTGTACAATGATTGGATTTCTACCAATGAACAAAAAAAGAAAAGCTTAAGTAATGAATTTTCTAATAGAATTGCAGTTTTAGACAAAAAAGGACTTAAAACAAATGTATTAGAAAAAAAAATTCGATTATGCAATGATAAAAAAAACAAAGATGGACAATCAAACCTAGATAAAAAAAACAAAGAAGGACAATCAAACCTAGATAAAAAAAACAAAGAATATTTACCAAACAGATACGATCCTTTAATAAATGGATCCTATCGTGGACAAATAAAAAAATGGGTACCCAATTATAAAATTGTGAAAGAAACGTTCATCAGAATGATGTGTCGGATACCCTCCATGATAATTCTAAATGAAGGGAAAATACCAGTACCAGATGAATTTCGTTTTATCCCCCAAAATAAATGGGGAGAGATCTTTAAAAATAAATGGGGAATTATCGTATTGCTAAAAAAAATTTGTAGGCTAGAAGATTCAATTTGGATAAATAGAATTCAAATTCTTCTTACTAAGGACTATAATTATACTGAAAAAACACGTAAAATAAGGGCAGAATCCAGAGGAGCACATTTTGTGTATTTCATGTGTTTTATAAGAGATTCCTTGACTCAAACGATTCCAAAAAAACGTCAAAAACCTAAACCTATTGAAATAAACAAAATCCGCAAAAAAGTTCCTCGCTGGCCATACAAACTACTCGATGAATTAGAACTAATACATAGAGCAGAAGAGGACGGCGTGCAAAAGGTGGATGATATTCGCGAATTACCAGCCAGACGTATAATTCTTTTTAAGACTGAAGAAACAGAAACAGAACCAAGCCGCCAAATAGCTTATAAACGTTATATACCAGGACCACAATTGCGAGATTTAATTAAAGGTTCCATGCGTTCTCAAAAACGTAAAACGAGTACTTGGTTAGAGTGGCAATCATTTTCACATTCCAGATTTTTTTTGAACAGAACAGATTCTGTGTTTAATCGTTTGGTTCGCTTTTGGTATTTTATTAAAGGAATTTTTCTAAAGTATATGAGCAAAATCTCAGAATTTGAACTTTCGGCTTATTACCCTTCTTTCGCAGATTTATTTATTTCTATAGAAGAATCAGGAGAACAAGAGGAGGAAATAGACGAGCAAAAAGAAGACAGAAAAAACAAAATAGAAGAAAAAATAAGAGAGTGTGAATTAATGTGGATGCGCTTTTCATGCGGTCAAATAATAAGGTCTTACATCCTAGTCACCCAGTCAAATATTAGAAAGAATATTATATTACCCTTATTGATAATAGCGAAAAATATTGGCCGTATATTATTATTGCAACGTTCTGAGTGGGAGGAAGATTTCCAAGAGTTGGAGAAAGAAGTACATTATATATGTACCTATAACGGTATTCCATCCTCAGAAAACGAATTTCCTGAGCTCTGGAAAGATGAGGGTATCCAGATAAAGGTAGTATATCCTTTCCGCCTAAAACCTTGGCACACTTCTGATCAAGATAAAAATGATTCTGTTTATTTAACAGCTTGGGGACTGACAACAAAAATTCCTTATGGAGATCCCGAATACAAAGAACTTTCTTCCTTTTTTATACTTATAGAAAAAAAACTCTACAAAGAATTTAAAAAATTTCGAAAGAAGCACAAATGGATTATTGTTATTGTTAAAAAAATATTGAAAAAAATATTGAAAAAAATATTGAAAAAAAGATTATCAAAAAACCTTTCAAAAGTAAATCCAAATTTAGAATTTGAATTAATAGACAAATCAAGTGAAATAATAAAAGAAAACGATTCTATAATTAATAATCAGATGATTCATGAATCATCCATTGAAGCCCAATTCATGAATTTGACAAATTATTCATTGACACAAAAAAGAATGAAAGATCTGGCTAATAGAAGAAGTACAATCAGAAATCAAATGGATAAAATTTCAAAAATTGTAAATATTAGCCCTAACAAAACACATTATGGGGTTAAAAGATTAGAATCACTCCAAAATATTGTTCAAATATTAAAAAGAAGAACTGCTCGATTAATAAGTAAATCAGGTTTTTTTATGGAAAAGATATATGTGGATCTATTTATAAATATTTTAAATATTTCCAGAATTTATACACAAAAATTTTTTCTTTTTCTTGAATCAACAAAAAAAAATTTGTATAAATCAATTTACAATAATGAAACAAATAAAAATCCAATTCAGTTTATTTTGACTATAAAAAAATCACATTTTTTGTTTAGTAGTTTGCTTAGTGGTAAGATTCAGAAGAAATTGAGAAGTCATTCTGATTTATCTTTTTTGTCACAAGCCTACGTATTTTACAAATTATCACAAGCCCAACTAATTAACTTATATAAGTTAAGATCTGTCTTTCAATATTACGGAACATCTTTATTTCTTAAGAATGAAATAAAAGATTATTTTGGAGCACAAGGAATAATTCATTCCGAACTAAGGACTCAGAAACTTCCAAATTCTGTAATGAATCCATGGAAAAACTGGTTAAAAAGTAATTATCAATACGGTTTATCTCAGAGAGAATGGTCTCATTTAGTACCACAAAAATGGCGAAATGAAATCAATAAATATTTTCGGGGTGAAAAAAAAAATAAAAAAAAATGGAATTCATATGAAAAAGAACAATTAATAAATTCCAATTACCAAAATGCAAAAGCCCCTTTATTGTTATTACCGAATGAAAAGGCAAATTTGAAAAAAAACCATAAATATGAGGTTTTATCATATAAATTTCTTTTTCATGAGGATAAGAAGGATTCATATAGTTATAGGATACCATTCCAAGGAAATAAAAATAAAGAATTTTCTTATACTAATAATTACAACATACATAAAGGCAATTTAATTGATATGTGGTGGAGTATCCCTATCACTTATTATTTTAATATTACGGATATAGAGGAAACTCCGGATAGAAAATATTTTGATTGGAAAATTATCCATTTTGATCATCTTATAAAGAAAGGTCCTATTGGAGCCTGGATCCATAATAAGTATACTAAGATTGAACCTAAGAATTATCAAATTGTTTATAAATTTGATATTGATGATGAAATTATTGATGAGAAAGAAAAAGAAATTTATGAGAAAGAAAAGAAAGAATGTTTTGATGATAAGAATGATATTTTTTGTCACAAAATTTATCAAAAATTTTACCGATCACGTAAAAAATTTTACCGATCACATGAAACGAAAAACCTTTTTGATTGGATGGGAATGAATGAAGAAATACTAAGTCGTCCTGTATCGATAGAATCTTGGTTCTTCCCAGAATTTGTCTTACTTTATAATGTATATCAAATTAAGCCCTGGACTATACCAATTAATTTGCTTTTTTCAGATTTTGAAAATGTTAGTGTCAATGAAAAGAAAAACGAGAAGGCTATTGTCAATAGAAAGAAAAACGAGAAGGCTATTGTCAATAGAAAGAAAAACGAGAAGGCTATTGTCAATAGAAAGAAAAACGAGAATCCTATTGATGCTGTAACTATATATAAAAAAAAACGCGTGGGTCATAGAAAAAATTTCAGATCATTTATCCAAAAGCACTTTGAAAAAAAAGAAAACGTTAGTATACACGACGACTTTATTTGCGCGGAGCAAAAGTTTTTTAGTTATCAAATGGACTGGAATAAGTTTGTGGAGGATGAGGACGTGTTACGCAATATCGACGTAGGTGTTCTTATGCTTCATTTGAAAGAACACAAAAGACGAAAACGCTTTGCTATAACCTTTCTGCACAGGGGAGATTTAAATATGGATATAATGGAGTATAGTGGCGTTACACCTATGGACACATTACTAGAAGAAGGAATATTATTTATTGAACTAGTTCGCCTGTATAAGATTGATATGCAATTAATTCTGTATCAAACCATAGGTATTTCATGGGTTCATAAGAGTAAAAAACGCCAAAATAATCAAAAAAGATCCAGAGACAAAAACAAATATGATTTGCTTATTCCTGAAAATATTTTATCGCCTAGACGTCGTCGAGAATTGAGAATTCTTATTTGTTTAAACTCAAGGAATAATAAAGGTGTGGATAAAAACCCAGTATATTGCAATGGGAATAGGGTAAATAAAGGTAGTAAATTTTTTGATAAAAGCAAAGATCTTGATCGAGATAAAAAGAAACTTATCAAATTCTTTCTTTGGCCCAATTATCGATTAGAAGATTTAGCTTGTATGAATCGTTATTGGTTCGATACTAATAACGGTAGTCGTTTTAGTATATTAAGAATACGCATGTATCCACGATTAAAAAGGTAGTCGTTTTAGTATATAAAGAATACATATGTATCCACGATTTAAAACTCATTTATGATAGATTTATCTTAGATATTCCTTATCATCTAGTAGATAAATAGATACGCACACGCCTTGTCTTACATCCAATTTCGATACATGATACTAATTCGATAACGTATCAATTAGATCTATAAAAGAATCAACCGAATTTTCTTTATTCATTCATTCATTTTATGAAAATGAGTGAATAAGGGAATTCGGATTATTATGTGTACAAGAGAAAAATAGCTGGCATTATTATTACTGATTGGCAAAATTCCATATTTGGTAAAAAAAAAAGGAAGGTTTCAATTTTATGACAAAAAAATCATTCATATCTGTTATTTCGCATGAAGAAAAAGAAGAAAACAGGGGGTCCGTTGAATTTCAAGTATTCCGTTTTAGCAATAAGGTAAAAAGACTTACTTCACATTTGAAATTGCACAAAAAAGACTATTCATCTCAGAGAGGTATACGAAAAATTCTAGGAAAACGGCAACGACTACTGGCTTATTTGTTTAAAAAAGATAAAGTACGTTATAAAGAATTAATCAGTCAATTGAAAATTTCGAAAGCTAAAATAAAAACATGTTAATTTGAATCGTCATCAATTCAAATTAGATTACTAAGTATGGCACCTTAAGGTATAATCATACTTTCCAAAATGGAATAAATAAAAGTATTTTGGGCCTCCTCTTTTTATTTTTTTTATAATAAGCCGATCCAATCCAGAAGTAGATTAATTCAAAAATTCTGGTAAATCATTGATTCATCTGGTATTTGAATATGTGGTTCATTTACTTTACTAGAACTAGATCGAAAAAAAATGAAGTTAAAAAAAATTATAGATTCTATGTCACATTCAGTAAAGATTTATGATACATGTATAGGGTGTACTCAATGTGTACGAGCTTGTCCCACAGATGTATTAGAAATGGTACCTTGGGATGGATGTAAGGCTAAACAAATAGCTTCTGCTCCAAGAACAGAGGACTGTGTTGGTTGTAAGAGATGTGAATCTGCCTGTCCAACCGATTTTTTAAGTGTTCGAGTTTATTTAGGGCCTGAAACAACCCGCAGTATGGGTCTAGCTTATTGATACGTTTCATAAAAGTCCACTTGAATCCATTCTATTCTATTTGGATTTTTTTTTTACCGACAAAAACCTGTACCGTACCCTAACTAAATAAATTCCGGGTACGGGTTTAGTTTTTTTGGCTCAAGTGTATCTTGTCTTTACCATGAATTATTTTCCTTGGTTAACTACAATTGTAGTTTTGCCCATATTTGCAGGTTCTTTTATTTTCTTTCTTCCTCATAGAGGAAATAAGGTTATCCGGTGGTATACTATATGTATTTCAATGCTAGAGCTACTTCTAACAACCTACGCATTCTGTTATCATTTCCAGCCGGACGATCCATTAATCCAACTGGCAGAAGATTCTAAATGGATCCATTTTTTGGATTTTCACTGGAGATTAGGAATAGATGGACTTTCGATAGGACCCTTTTTACTGACGGGATTCATCACCACTTTAGCTACTTTAGCGGCTTGGCCGGTTACTCGAGATTCTCGATTATTCTATTTCCTTATGTTAGCAATGTACAGTGGTCAAATAGGATCGTTTTCGTCCCGAGACCTTTTACTTTTTTTTCATAATGTGGGAATTAGAATTAATTCCTGTTTATCTACTTTTATCTATGTGGGGAGGAAAGAAACGTCTCTACTCAGCTACTTAGTTTATTTTGTATACTGCAGGGGGGGGTTCCATTTTTATATTAATGGGAGCTCTGGGTGTTGGTTTATATGGTTCCAATGAACCAACATTCAATTTTGAAACATTAGTTAATCAATCGTATCCTCTGGCATTAGAAATAATATTCTATATTGGATTTTTTATTGCTTTTGCTGTAAAATTACCGATTATTCCTTTACATACATGGTTACCAGATACCCATGGAGAAGCACATTACAGTACTTGTATGCTTCTAGCGGGAATCTTATTTCAAATGGGAGCATATGGATTGGTTCGTATCAATATGGAACCCCAACCCCATGCTCATTTTCGATTTTCTCCTTGGTTAATAATAATGGGCACAATACAAATAATCTATGCAGCTTCAACATCTCTCGGACAACGTAATTTTTAAAAAGAATAGCCCATTCCTCTGTATCTCACATGGGTTTCATAATTATAGGAATTAGTTCTATAACGGATACGGGACTTAATGGAGCCATTTTACAAATAATCTCTCATGGCTTTATTGGTGCTGCACTTTTTTTCTTAGCGGGAACTAGTTACGATGGAATACGTCTTGTTTATCTCGACGAAATGGGCGGAATAGCTATTCCAATGCCAAAAATATTCACACTTTTCAGTAGCTTTTCACTGGCATCTCTTGCGTTACCGGGCATGAGTGGTTTCATTGCAGAATAAATAGTATTTTGTCGAATAATTACCAGCCAAAAATATCTTTTACTAGCCAAAATATTTATTATTTTGGGAATGGCAATTGGAATGATATTAACTCCTATTTATTCATTATCTATGTCACGTCAAATGTTCTATGGATATAAGGTATTAAATATTCCAAACTCTTATTTTTTTTGATTCTGGACCGCGCGAGTTATTTGTTTCGACTTCTATCTTTCTACCAATAATAGGTATTGGCATTTACCCAGATTTCGTTCTCTCTCTATCAGTGGAGAAGATGGAAGCTATTCTATACAATTTTTTTTCTAGATAGTTTTCCTTTCATTTCATTAAATTAAAAAAAAAAAAAAGAAAAAAGAAGTCTTTCCTCTTCTTTACATAAATAAAGTCAAAAAGAAGAAAGACTGAATTGAAATTAGAATCAGTCAAGTCATGTTTGACGTTTGCGATAACTATTTAAAACTTTCTTTAAAAGGTTCTCGCCTGGTTATAAGAAACTTGCTTATTCCTTGTCCTATGTTTAGATGCATAAGGCCCTTTCTTCAATTTAATTAAGTGTTAATGTAAATGAACCATAACTATGTAGCCCTATTCCTAATAGGTTGACCCCAAAATAACATATCCAAATTATAAGAAAACCTATAAAAGCCACAATTGCAGAATCGGCACTCTGCAAATTTTTATTTGTTCGAATATGTAAATAAATTGCAAATATGGTCCAAGTAATAAATGCCCAAGTTTCCTTTGGGTCCCAATTCCAATATGACCCCCATGCCTCATTGGCCCATACTGCTCCTGAAAGAATACCTATGGTTAAAAAGATAAATCCTAGACTAATAACACAATAACCCCAATGATCCAGTTGTTCAATCAACCGAGACCTGTAATAATTTAGAACCGAAAGGGGAGAAGCGCTTTGTAAAATATCGCCTTTTTCATTCATGTATTGAATCTCACCGAAGAAAAATGACTCGTTTAATAAATGTTTTCTTTTATCAAAAATCCTTATTATATCTTTTTTTATATCTTTTTGAAAT